AAAAAGTTTCAACAACGAATTTCTAAATCGAATTAAGGCTCTAGACAAAGAAGATATTTCTTGGAATAGACTCGAAACAAGGACTCAATTATGTAATGATGATTCTAAAAAAGAATACTTATCTAAAAGGTATGATCCTTTTCTGAACGGATCATATCGGAAAACAATCTACAAAAACCCTGCACCTTCAACCCTAAAAAAAACTTTGATAAAAAATTTTATAGATAAATTTAGGATAAATCGCATTCATGGTATACTTCTTTCAGATACTGATTACCAAGAATTTGAACAGCAAATAAATAGATTTGATAAAAAACCATTATCAACAAAAAAAAAATCATTATCAACAAAAATTGTTGATTTTTTAACTTTCAAAAGTCAATTTGTTAGAGAATCAGAATCCACCAATCTAAACCCGAGGGGTCCTTCTTTATATTTAAAATATTTATTAACTAAAATTGTAACTGACGCTAATGGTCAAAAAATTAACAGAAAATCGATTAAACTAAAAGAAATCAGTAAAAAAATCCCTCGATGGTCATACAAATTAATCACCGAAATAGAACAATATTCAGAAGAATATCAAGAAGAGATACCAGTAGATCATGAAATTCGTTCAAGACAAAGCAGACCTGTAGTAGTTTTGGCTGCTAAGAAGGGGTCTAAGGATACCGATGAAATAGAGGAACTAACTTTAACAGAGTTTTCAGTTCTTGAATCAGACTTTCGACGCGATTTAATCAAAGGTTCTATGCGAGCTCAAAGGCGTAAAGTAGTTATTTTACGAGTGTATCAACCATATGCGCAGTCCCCTCTTTTTTTGGAGAGACTACCTCTATTCCCTTTTTTTTCTTTTGATATCTCCGGGTTGATTAAACGAATTTTTAGAAATGGGTTGGAAGCATTTAAAATTCTAGAGTATACAAAAGAACAAACAAAAAGAGAAGAACAAACAGAGAAAGAGGAAGAGGAAGAAGGGCAAATAGGGACAGCAGAGATCTGGGAGCCCGTTGAAGAAGAACAAATACAAACAGAGGCAGAGAGAGAGGAAGAAGCGCGACTACGCGCAGCAGATTTTTGGGACTACATTGATTTTGGACAAGAAATAAGAACTCTCCTGTTACTAACTCACTCGATTTTTAGAAAATATATTCTATTACCTTCATTGATAATTGCAAAAAATATTGGACGTATACTCCTATTGCAAATTCCCGAATGGTCTGAGGATTTCGAGGAATGGAAGAGAGAGGTGCATTTTTTATGTAACTATAATGGCGTTCCAGTACCCGAAAACGAATTTCCAAAAGATTGGGCGCTAGAGGGTATTCAGATAAAAATCGTATTTCCTTTCTATCTGAAACCTTGGCGCAAATCGAAACTACAAGCCCTTAATCTATTGGAAAATCAAACAAATTTTTGTTTTTTAACAGCAGGTGGACTGGAAACCGACATTCCCTTTGGTTTTCCCCGAAGACCACCTTCCTTTTTTAAACCCATTTTAAAGGAATTAAAAAAAAAACTTGGAAAATCTAAAAGGAAGTATTTTCGAAAAGTTTCAAAAGAAACAAAAGAATGGGTTATTAAAAGTGTTCTTTTTATAAAAAAAATAATAAAAAAACTTTCAAAAGTAAATCCAATTCTATCATTTATATTAAGAGAAGTAGAAGTATATGAATCGAGCGAAATTAAAGAAGAAAAAGATTCCATAATAAGCAATCGGACAATTCACGAATCATTTAGTCAAATTGCATCTCCGAGTTGGACAAATTCTTTATTGACAGAAAAAAAAATGAAGGATCTGACTGATAGAACAAGTATAATTCGAAATCAAATAGAAAAAATCACAAAAGAGAAAACAAAAGTAACTCCAAGAATAAATAATCTTAGTCCTAACAAAAGAAGTTATAATGCTAAAAGATTTGAAAAATGGCAAATATTAAAACGAAGAAATGCTCGATTAACCTGTAAATTACCTTTTTTTTTTAAATTTTTCATTGAAAAAATATACACAGATATATTTATATATATCATTAATATTCTCAGAAAAAATACAGAATTTTTTCTTGAATTAACAAAAAAAATTATTGATAAATCCATTTACAATAATGAAAGAAAACAAGAAAGAATTAATAAAAAAAAGAAAACTCCAATTCCGGTTATTTCGACTATAAAAAAGCCACATGATAATATTAGTAATATTAAAGCAAATTCACATATTTTTTATGACTTATCTTACGTGTCACAAGCATATGTATTTTACAAATTATCACAAATCCAAGTTAGTACCTCGTTAAGATCTGTTGTTCAATATCAAGGAATCCCCTTTTTTCTTAAACCTAAAATAAAGGATTCTTTTGAAAGACAAGGAATGGTTCATTCAAAATTAGCAGATAAGAAACTTCCGAGTTATGAAATGAATCAATGGAAAAACTGGTTAAGGGGGCATTATCAATACCATTTATCTCGGATCAGATGGTCTAGATTAATACCAGAAAAGTGGCGAACTACAGTTCATCAGTGTCATATAGCTAAAAAGGAAAATTTAAGCAAATGGCATTCATATGAAAAAGACCAATTAATTGATTCCAAAAAACAATTTGAAGTAGATTCATTATCTAATCAAAACGGGAATTTTCTAAAATACTTAAAATATTCTAGATATGATCTTTTATCATATAAATTTATTAATTATGAAAATAAAACGGAATTTTTCTACGGATCTCCCTTTCAAGGAAATAAGAACCAAGCAATTTCTTATAACATGCCTAAAGAAAGCCTTTTTGATATGTGGAAGAACATCCCTATTAAAAATTTTCTAGGAAAGGTTAATATTCTATATATGAAAAACCCGACCGATAGGAAATATTTTGATTGGAAAATTTTCAATTTTTATCTTAGACAAAAAGGCAATATTGAGGCCCGGATCCTGATCGATATCAATAGGAATCAAAATACTCAAATTCGTACTAATAATTCTCAAAAAATTTCTAAAAAAGATCTTTTTTATCTTATGATTCCAGAAATCAATCCACCAAACTCCCACAAAGGATTTTTGGATTGGGTGGGAATGAATAAAAAAAGGCCAAAGCTTCCCATGGAACTTTGGTTCTTCTCAGAATTTGTGTCACCTTATAAGGTATATAAAATGAAACCTTGGTTTATACCAAGCAAATTACTTCTTTTAAATTTAAATAGAAGTGGAAATAAAAAAATTAATGAAAAGGAAAAAGGAAGTCTTTTGATAGCATCTAATCTCTCACAACAAAAAGATATTAAAGAAAATTACGCATACAACAGCAACACGGAAGAAGAAGAACTTGAGTTCTTCTTGGAACGCTATTTGCTTTTTCAATTGAAATTGGACAAGACTTTGGATGAAGAAAACTTTATTAATAATTTCAAGATATATAATCTCCTGATTAGACTGATAGATCCAAGAAGACTTACTGCATCCTCGGTTCGAAATAAGGAAATGGCTTTGGATATAATGCTGATTCAGAGGGATGTAACTCTTTCAGAATTAACGACGCAGGGAGTATTGACTCTAGAAACCATTCGCCCGTCTGGACAAAAAGACGGGCAATTTATTATGTATCAAACCATAGGTATTTCGTTGGTTCATAAGAGTAAGCATCAAACTAATCAAAGATACCAAGAGCAAAGATATGTTTCTAAGAAGAATTTTGATGAAACTATTTCACCACATCACAGAATAACTGGAAATAGAAACGAAAATGATTTTGATTTACTTGTTCCTGAAAATATTTTATCGTTTAGACGTCGTAAAAAATTGACAATTCTATTTTGTTTCAATTCAAAGAATAGAAATTCTATAGATAGAAATTCGGTATTTTGGAATGGAAAGAGCGTAAAAGACAGCAGCCTGATTTCAAATGACAATAACCACCTTGATAGAGAGAAAAATCAATTAATGAAATTAAAGCTCTTTCTTTGGCCTAATTATCGATTAGAAGATTTAGCTTGTATGAATCGTTATTGGTTTGATACCAATAATGGCAGTCGTTTGAGTATGTTAAGGATACATATGTATCCACGATTGAAAATTTGTGGATAATACACTTTTTCTATATATCCTATACCCTATATTATATATAGGGTATATGAAATATAATTTATATGAAATAAAATTATAGGGTATATGAAAGTAAACAAATACACCGACCACACGTCTTGTCTCACATTTGATTCTAGTATCAAATATGAAATGAATAATATCTCAATTAGATCTCGAAATGAATCAACAGAACCTGATTCATTTTAGGTCTAAATTCTTCGATGGAAAAATGTACCAATCTTTTTCTATCCCTATCTAAATCCAATTTCAAATTGAATTGATTGATTTGAATTCAGAAAATTAGGAGTTCATAAATAAATTTGGATTAGATTATTGTATATACCACATTCAAATTAATGGCATTATTATTATTGATCAGTAAAATCCATATCTGTAAAAAAGGAAGGGGGAATTTTTTTATGGTAAAAAATTCATTCATTTCGGTTATTTCTCAAAAAGAAAACGAAGAAAACAGAGGGTCTGTTGAATTTCAAGTATTCAGTTTCACCACTAAGATAAGGAGACTTACTTCACATTTGGAATTGCACAAAAAAGACTTTTCGTCTCAGAGAGGTTTGAGAAAAATTTTGGGAAAACGTCAACGACTGGTGGCCTATTTGTCAAAAATAAATATAGGACGCTATAAAGAATTAATTAGTGAGTTGGATATTCGAGAGATAAAAACTCGTTAATTTGAAGTGCGATACCATTTGAGCTTAGTCGTTTAAATTTTGATGAACTTCTTTTTACTTTCAGCAATGCATGGAAGAATGACTCGGGAAAAACTTATGATTGCACCAACTACAAGAAAAGACCTCATGATAGTCAATATGGGCCCTCACCACCCATCAATGCATGGTGTTCTTCGATTGATCGTTACTCTCGATGGTGAAGATGTTATTGACTGTGAACCAATATTGGGTTATTTACATAGAGGGATGGAGAAAATTGCGGAAAATCGAACAATTATACAATATTTGCCTTATGTAACACGTTGGGATTATTTAGCTACTATGTTCACAGAAGCAATAACTGTAAATGGACCCGAACAGCTAGGCAATATTCAAGTACCTAGAAGGGCTAGCTATATCAGAACTATTCTGTTGGAGTTGAGTCGTATCGCTTCCCATTTGTTATGGCTTGGCCCCTTTATGGCAGATATTGGGGCACAGACCCCTTTCTTCTATATTTTTCGAGAACGAGAATTGATATATGACCTATTCGAAGCTGCTACCGGTATGCGCATGATGCATAATTTTTTTCGTATCGGAGGAGTCGCTGCTGATCTACCTCATGGCTGGATAGATAAATGTTTGGATTTTTGCGATTATTTTTTAACCGGAGTTGCTGAATATCAAAAGCTTATTACACGGAATCCTATTTTTTTAGAACGAGTTGAGGGCGTAGGCATTATTGGTGGGGAAGAAGCACTAAATTGGGGTTTATCAGGACCGATGCTACGAGCTTCCGGAATACAATGGGATCTTCGTAAAGTTGATCGTTATGAGTGTTACGACGAATTTGATTGGGAGATTCAATGGCAAAAAGAAGGGGATTCATTAGCTCGGTATTTAGTACGACTCAGTGAAATGACAGAATCCATAAAAATTATCCAACAGGCCCTGGAAGGGATTCCAGGGGGACCCTATGAGAATTTAGAAAGCCGACGCTTTGATAGAATAAAAGACCCCGAATGGAATGATTTTGAATATCGATTTATTAGTAAAAAACCTTCTCCAACTTTTGAATTATCCAAGCAAGAACTTTATGTAAGAGTCGAAGCACCAAAAGGAGAATTGGGAATTTTTCTGATAGGAGATCAGAGTGTTTTTCCTTGGAGATGGAAAATTCGACCGCCGGGTTTTATCAACTTGCAAATTCTTCCGCAGTTAGTTAAAAGAATGAAATTGGCCGATATTATGACAATACTCGGTAGCATAGATATCATTATGGGAGAAGTTGATCGTTGAAATGATAATTGATACAACAGAAATACAAGCTATCAATTCTTTTTCCAGATTGGAATCCTTAAAAGAGGTCTATGGGATCATATGGATGCTTGTCCCTATTTTCATTCTTGTATTAGGAATCACACTAGGTGTACTAGTAATTGTTTGGTTAGAAAGAGAAATATCTGCAGGGATACAACAACGTATTGGCCCCGAATACGCGGGGCCTTTGGGAATTCTTCAAGCTTTAGCAGATGGTACAAAACTACTTTTCAAAGAGAATCTTCTTCCATCTAGAGGAGATACTCGTTTATTTAGTCTCGGGCCATCCATAGCAGTCATATCTATTTTACTAAGTTATTCAGTAATTCCTTTTAGCTATCGCTTTATTCTAGCCGATCTTAGTATTGGTGTTTTTTTATGGATCGCCGTTTCAAGTCTTGCTCCCATTGGACTTCTTATGTCGGGATATGGATCAAATAATAAATATTCCTTTTTAGGTGGATTAAGGGCTGCTGCTCAATCAATTAGTTATGAAATACCATTAACTCTATGTGTATTATCAATATCTCTACGTGTGATTCGGTGAGACATAAAATTTCCCCTATTTCTTTTCTTTCTAGCAAGAAAGTTAAATGATTTGAATATCTATTTTTTTTATTCATCATTGGGTTAATGAATTAAACCGGATAGTTATATGAGTGAAATAAAACGGCTTAAAAATTTGCTGTTAAAGGAATTCAATCTCATTTCCTATGTACAAGAATTAAGTGAAAGTAAACATAAGCAGGTGCCCCAAGATTGGTTGATTGGTCATCATGGCTTGAAGCGGGTTCAAAAGATCAACCTTATGGGGTTTTTACTATACTATTACCATAAATGTATTACCCTAATGAGAGATTCAAAAAAAAACGAGTGGATGGTTAGGAATACCAAGATACACAAAGGGTTAGTAATGGAGATTTTGTAAATTATCCAATAGGATATTTCTTTCTAGAAAAGTAATTCGAATTGGGGCTTTAAGTTGGTAGAAATGATTAAGAAGTACTCCCCACGATTTCGATCCAGAGTATGTTCCTATCCACCGATTAAGTAAATAACTATCAAGAACGAAGAAATCTTTTACTTTGGATAATGCCCAGAAAGGAGAATAGGAACGAAATAAAATTCTTGTTATGTAATGCAATGTCTAATTCTTTTTCGTAATCGAAAATGAGAACATGATAGGTTTGAAATATCTATGTGATATTTCTCTAAAAGTCTTTTTTTCATTCAAGGGTAAAGTTATTAATCAACAAAGAAAAATTAAAATTCTTAAAAGATGAGATCGATTCAGAAGCATTTTTTTATTATAAATCTAGCAGACAGAATTCCATTGGTCTAATTCTAGGTCTTAGTTGATTCTCTATCGATCCTACAAACACATCAAGATGATAAATAATGTCGAAAGACCCTTAGATTTATTTGTGACCTATG